CCCTTAGCTATTGTTCTTGAAAAATGACCCGGTCTGGCCCATTCCTCGAAAGAAGTTTTTATGGGATCCCTATCTACCAAAATTTTTACTTCTGGTTCCGGCGAACGAATAATCATTGAGTCCTCCTCTTTCCGGACAACACATACAAAGAAACCCGCCAACAGTTAGTCAAGTCATTGGTGAACCTATGAGAGATGCTTATAATTAGTCTTTTTCTCGTCTACTTCTATCTCCCATCTATTTATTTTCTTTAGTTATTCACTAGAGCAATTATGATCTGGAAGTCGATCCAGGGCAAGTGTTCGGATCTATTATGACATATCCATGAGGTGCTCAACGGACCTTATTAATCTTTTTTAGTTTTAGAAAACCCTTTCCCGGTGTCAAAAACCAATTTTTTACATAGTGTATTCATATCTCAATTAGAAATCCCTAAACGGAGCTACTTTCTGTCTTACATAGAACATATTACTTTATTCCAAATTCCAAATAACGTGAGCAGTCATTAGTCATTACTAAGATAAGAGGCATTCCAGGATCTATATCTATAATATTTGGTCATTCGAGGGTCACTTTTATTAGTTTTAATAGAATAGGAGAAAAAAAAAATGAATTCTCTACCGTATCTATGTATCCTTTCTCCCTACGAAATACCAGACGAAATAGAACGGCCTTAGAAAAGATATAATGAAATTCTTTGATTGGGTCTTCCCAGAAAAAGGGTCTTATTATTAAAAACGGATGAGGCCAACAAACAATTAATTATAACTATAACAAAAAAATAGATATATAAATTCTAACGAAATAAATAAACAGAGAGTTCTTATTCGAAACGCCCCGTGATCTTCAACCAATTCTGCGCTTCAATATAATTACCAGGAGTGAGCGCGATAGCTTGTTTCCAATACTCGGCGGCTTGATTGAACCAAGCCTCCGCAATTTCAGAATCTCCCTGTCGAATGGCCTGTTCTCCCCGGTTGGAATAGGCGGGTCAATTCCTTTCCTTAGAACCGTACTTGAGAGTTTCCCACCTCATACGGCTCGGCAATCAATTTTTTGGTGTCCCCGTTTTTTTAATCGACTATATCGAATTGAATGAGATTTCTTATCCTAACCAAAAGAGGTTAATTTCATGAGCATGAGTTTCAAACTTGACTTTTGATTAAATTAATAATCAGCTTTCATTTTATCTTTTCTCCCACCGTCAGAAGAATAACATAAAAGAAAAGCATTTCTACTATCGTTAGAATTTTCTGAAAGGTATCTATCTCGGTTTCGTCTAAAAATTTATATAGAATCTTTGAAAAAGTCTTTTCTTCCTAAGAAAGAAAAGACTTACTGTCTTTGGGATCTGATGCTACACCGCTGCTCAATACCTTAGGGGATCCGCTTTATTACAGAAGTTGATTCCTAATTTTGATTTCATATCATGGACATAAATAAGCAGTTCTTATTGTATCGGCATCGGCCCAAAACCTCGCGAATTGGTCTTTACGGTGCTTCCTCTATCAATTAGATCCTTTATCCATAGAATAAAGTATCTAGGCATATCTATTTCTTCATATTTCGACTCTATGAAGTTTCTTTCTTTGCTACAGCTGATAAAAATCGTTTTTTGCACGATGCATATGTAGAAAGCCTATTTTTTTTTTCTAGTATTTATTAGTGTATTTGCTCTTTCTTCCTTCTATAGTAGAGATAGTCGCACGTAATGACAGATCACAGCCATATTATTAAAAGCTTGGGGTAAGAACGGGTTTCGTTCTAGTGCCCGAAAATAATATTCTAAAGCTTTTGTATGCTCTCCGTTACTTGTGTGGATAAGGCCTATGTTATAGAGTATATAGCTTCGATCATAGGGATCAATTTCTAGTCGCATAGCTTCATAATAATTCTGTAAAGCTTCCGCATAATTTCCTTCCGATTGAGCTGACATCCGTTACGGTCGTCATTCGATTCAAAGAATTCTCCGTTCCAGAAACGTACATGAGATTTTCATCTCATACGGCTCCTCCCCTATGTGCATAATGAAAATAATACATGGAATCAAAAAAGATTGAAATATTCTCATTATGAATTCAGTGGGGCTAACGTTTTTACAAGAAATCTCTAGCCAACCTTTCTGCAAAAGATATTTTCTTAACATCACGCGTGTTGATACTGGTACTAGATAAAAATGTAAACTCCAACAATTTCTTTGTTCTCAACGCCCTTTAATTTCCAGGAATTAATCACTTCAACAGTCTTCTACGGTTCTAAGGGTATCCAAAGTACCAACGAGATGGATGTTTGTTATCCCAACCATTCTTTTTAGTCCCGATCCCAATAAGGAAAAAGGAAAGGCGGTAATTTTAAACAAAGTTTTCGTGTTGTTGATTCCTAGGCGTAGCGCCTCTTCCCCTATGCGGCCTATTGGTACTAGTCTAGTATGGTAGGGTTGGCCTGTAATATAGAACCCATAGGTGTAACCTTTCGCTCAATACTCGAATCGACAATTGAA